AGGAATCGAAGAATTACAGATGAATGTACAAAAGGAGTTTCATTCTGTAAACCGGAGACTCAACATTGCTATCACAAGAGTTGAAAAACCTTATGGACAACCTAATATTCTTGCAGAATATATAGCTTTACAATTAAAAAATAGAGTTTCGTTTCGAAAAGCAATGAAAAAAGCTATTGAATTAACTGAACAAACGGATACAAAAGGAATTCAAGTGCAAATAGCAGGCCGTATCGACGGAAAAGAAATTGCACGTGTTGAATGGATCAGAGAGGGTAGAGTTCCCCTACAAACAATTCGCGCTAAAATTGATCATTGTTCCTATACAATTCGAACTATTTATGGAGTATTAGGTATAAAAATTTGGATATTTGTAGACGAGGAATAATCAACCTTGTCTTCCCATTCTGTCCAGTGATAAAACAAAAAATGACAAACTCTTTCATTCTTTTTTCGTTAAAAATAAAAAAATGAACAATTCTAATTCTATAAGGTTAAATATAAATTCGATTGATCATTTGGTATAATTGCTATGCTTAGTGTGTGACTCGTTAGTTTTTTCTTTATAGTTTCAAGTTGGGATTAAAAAAAAAAAACTGACCCCTGCTATAAACTTTGTAATTATATAAAATAAACTAATAACCAACTTATTGCTTCGTATTGTCGAGATCCCAAGAAACAGTCACTATATGAATGAGTGGATCTATCATATGGTTGTAGCAACTGAAATTCTTTCAACAAAAAATAGATCTGATTATGGGTTGTAAAGCAAAAAAAAATAAAATAAAGGGATGTGGATAAATGGAAGGATGATAGAAAGAAAGAACAAAAATATCAATGATATATGATTCCAATATGTATGGTCTATGAATCACGTCATAAAAGGCAGTGTGATAAAGCATCAATACTGATAATCAATACTGATAAGATAATTATAAATATAAGAATTTTAAAATGAAATAATTTAAAATAGAATAAAATAATAAAGAGCCTTCAGGTTAATAAAAACTGAGGAAATTGACTTGGGAACAAATTTTGTTGGAAGCTCCATTGCAAAGTTCGGACCTAACCATTAATGGAGAAGCTATGGGAACGACAGAACCTGTGACTGCATAGGCTTCTATTGAAAACGAATCCTAATAATTCATTGGGTGGGATGGCGGAACGGACCAAGAAAAAATTGATTTATTCTGAGAGGTTATGAATTGAACCTTCGAATGAAACAGGAAAGAGTAAATATTCGCCCGCGAAACCTCTATTTATTGGATTACAATCTTTTGTCGTAATTTGATAGAGGTAAAAAAAAATAAGGAAAGGATTCGTTATGTTATAAAAATAAAAAAGAGAAACATTACATTATCTATAAAGATACATAAATGTACACACACGTCTAGCTGTATTGTATATCTTGTATCTACATCTTCCTTCTTATGTAAGAAATTAAATATCAATAAAAGCCATTACTTAGTGTATTATCTATTAATGTGTACCTATTAATGTGTATCTATTAATGTGTATCTATAATATTATTTTATTGAATTTGAATCCTTTCATTCGCGAGGAGCTGGATGAGAAGAAACTCTCATGTCCGGTTCTGCAGTAGAGATGGAATTAAGAAACAACCATCGACTATAACCCCAAAAGAACCAGATTTCGTAAACAGCATAGAGGAAGAATGAAAGGAATATCTTGTCGAGGCAATCATATTTGTTTCGGCAGATACGCTCTTCAGGCACTTGAACCTGCTTGGATTACAGCTAGACAAATAGAAGCAGGGCGAAGAGCAATGACACGATATGTGCGTCGTGGTGGAAAAATATGGGTACGTATATTTCCCGACAAACCTGTTACAGTAAGACCCGCGGAAACACGTATGGGTTCGGGGAAGGGATCCCCTGAATATTGGGTATCCGTTGTTAAACGGGGTCGAATACTTTATGAAATGGGTGGAGTATCAGAAACTGTAGCTAGAGCAGCTATCTCAATAGCTGCGCGCAAAATGCCTATACGAACTCAATTTCTTATTTCAGGATAGAGATGTAGAACTAAAAAAAAAGGGTATTGGGGATGAAAAAACAACCGCAGGTTTATTTATTTCTGGACGGACAATATTTCTTTTTTTTCTTTCATACTTTTGCATTGAAATAACAGATTGAAATAAAAATGATATGATTCAACCTCAGACCCTTTTGAATGTAGCGGATAACAGCGGAGCTCGAAAATTGATGTGTATTCGAATCATAGGAGCTGGTAATCACCGATATGCTCATATTGGTGATGTTATTGTTGCTGTAATCAAAGAAGCAGTTCCCAATATGCCTCTAGAAAGATCAGAAGTAATTAGAGCTGTAATTGTACGTACATGTAAAGAACTCAAACGTGAAAACGGTATGATAATACGATATGACGACAATGCTGCAGTTGTCATTGATCAAGAAGGAAATCCAAAAGGAACTCGAGTTTTTGGTGCGATCGCTCGAGAATTGAGACAGTTAAATTTTACTAAAATAGTTTCATTAGCTCCCGAAGTATTATAAATAGTAGTAGATGAGACTATGATATAGTATAGGGTATCTGAAATAGATCAAATAGATCAAATTAGTAGATTGTGTCTCACGTATATACTTTATAATAAAAATAATAAAAAGAAAAAAAAGGAAACATGTTGATTATATCAAAATTAGGAGGAACCTATAATTCTAGTTCGTCATGGGTAGGGACACTATTGCCGATCTAATAACTTCTATAAGAAATGCTGACACGGATAAAAAAGGAAGGGTTCGAATAGCATCTACAAATATCACCGAAAACATTAGTAAAATACTTCTACGAGAAGGTTTTATTGAAAACGTTCGGAAACATCAGGAGAGTAACAAATATTTCTTGGTTTCAACTCTGCGACATAGAAAAACCAGAAAAGGAATATATAAAACTAGAACCATTTTAAAGCGTATCAGCCGGCCCGGCTTACGAATTTATTCCAACTATCAACGAATTCCTAAGATTTTAGGTGGAATGGGAATTGTAATTCTTTCTACTTCTCGAGGTATAATAACAGATCGAGAAGCTCGACTAGAAAGAATTGGAGGAGAAATTTTGTGTTATATATGGTAATCTTCCACCTCTGGTATCCGAATTTGATCTCTAACTTCCTATTTGTAAAATAGAGAGGAAAAGTGAGTTATATAACTATTCCTCCATTAGTTGATACTTCAAGGAGGTTACCTGGAATGAAAGAACAAAAATTGATTCATGAGGGTTTAATTACTGAATCACTTCCCAACGGTATGTTCCGGGTCCGTTTAGATAATGAAGATCTAATTCTAGGATATGTTTCAGGGAGGATCCGCCGCAGTTTTATACGGATACTACCGGGAGATAGAGTAAAAATTGAAGTAAGTCGTTATGATTCAACCAGGGGACGTATAATTTATCGACTTCGCAACAAAGATTCGAATGATTAGGTTATTTTTTTAACCATGGGTATACAATTCGAAGTTCAAAAAAAATTCAAGAGACTTATTCTCTTCCAAGAAGTGGATTCAGAATTAAGGTAAGGAATCAAAAATATGAAAATAAGGGCTTCCGTTCGTAAAATTTGTGAAAAATGTCGACTGATTCGCAGGCGTGGACGAATTATAGTGATTTGTTCCAATCCGAAACATAAACAGAGACAAGGGTAATTCTTCTAAAAAAGAACTTTACTTTCAAAAAAAAAATATATATATATGTAAAAATAAGGTAAAGGATCTGTTTTAACATGAAATGGATATCTCCGTATCTTTTCTTTTTGTATATTTCTGACTCATAAATATGAGATGATAAAATATGACAAAAGCTATACCAAGAATTGGTTCACGTAGGAATGGGCGTATTGGTTCACGTAAGAATGGACGTAGAATACCAAAAGGCGTTATTCATGTTCAAGCGAGTTTCAACAATACCATTATAACTGTTACAGATGTACGAGGTCGGGTAGTTTCTTGGGCCTCCGCCGGTACTTCTGGATTCAAAGGCACAAGAAGAGGAACACCTTATGCTGCTCAAGCCACAGCGGTAAATGCTATTCGTACAGTGGTTGATCAGGGTATGCAACGAGCAGAAGTTATGATAAAGGGTCCTGGTCTCGGAAGAGATGCAGCATTACGAGCCATTCGTAGAAGTGGTATATTATTAAGCTTCGTACGTGATGTAACACCTATGCCACATAATGGATGTCGACCTCCTAAAAAAAGACGTGTGTAGAAATAAGAATTAAACCGATTTCAAGAGAAATAAATGATCAAATAATAATACTAGTATAGTATGGTTCGAGAGGAAGTAGCAGGATCCACTCGAACACTACAGTGGAAGTGTGTTGAATCAAGAGTAGACAGTAAGCGTCTTTATTATGGTCGTTTCATTCTGTCACCACTTATGAAAGGTCAAGCTGATACCATCGGTATTGCCATGCGAAGGGCCTTACTTGGAGAAATAGAAGGAACATGTATCACACGTGCAAAATCTAAGAAGGTGCCACATGAATATTCTACGATAGTAGGTATTGAGGAATCAGTACATGAAATCTTACAAAATTTGAAAGAAATTGTATTGAGAAGTAATCTCTATGGAGTTAGAGACGCGTCGATTTGCGTAAGGGGTCCTAGATACGTAACCGCTCAAGATATCATCTTACCACCTTCCGTAGAAATAGTTGACACGACACAACATATAGCTAACCTGACGGAACCAATTGATTTGTGTATTGGATTACAAATCAAGAGAGATCGCGGATATCGTATGGAACCCATAAATGACTCTCAAGATGGAAGTTACCCTATAGATGCTGTATTCATGCCTGTTCGAAATGCGAATCATAGTATTCATTCTTATGGGAATGGGAATGAAAAACAAGAGATACTTTTTCTAGAAATATGGACAAATGGAAGTTTAACTCCTAAGGAAGCACTTTATGAGGCTTCTCGTAATTTGATTGATTTATTTATTCCTTTTCTATATGC